GGATTCTGTTGTTAAAAAAAGTATTCGCGGAGAAGGAAGATATTTTTACCAATTTTTAGTAAAATTTATAGAATCTAATTGAAGAAGGTTTTCTTTATTAAACATGTGCAGATATATAGATAGATATCTGTCTTTTCCTTTCGGGCAGTTCTATTCGGAAGGTCGTGCTTTATCCAAATTTCAATTTTATAGCCAATCTAGTCAATTTTAAATTGACGCACAGCACAATAATTCGGGCCCCCCTCTCTCCCCTTATAGGCAGGCAGCACATAGATAAAATAAAATACCCCTAGATATCCTGTGGAACAGTTTCTCTTCTAGGGTTTACATATACTCATAATTGCTAATATAATTGAAATTGAGAGGGATTTTTTGATTGAAAAAAATCAATACTGATTAGTTATGTATCCATTTTTTTTTTTCTTATGTAATTATGGAAATAAACCCAATTTGAGATTCAAAACCAAGAATCAGTCAGGAATTCACATCGGATAGTTCAATAGTTAATGGTTCCAATTTATCTCTCTTTTTTTTTATATATAAAAAAAAAGAGAGAGGAAGTTTTTAGTGATTATGTCTTTTGATAGACTACTATATACAATGAATCGAAGGAATATATCCAAAATAAGGATTTCTTTTTCTTTAGTAATTAGGAAAGGGATTAAAAAAAAAGATGCAAGTATAAATTAAATATAAATTAAATATAAGCATAAGGGGTAGATTTTCATCTATTTTGTATCGTTTTGGCGGCATGGCCGAGTGGTAAGGCGGGGGACTGCAAATCCTTTTTCCCCAGTTCAAATCCGGGTGTCGCCTGATCAACAAAAGAAAGATTAGAGTAGTGGACGGGAATCGGTAAGTCTTGATAAACCTTCCACTACTAATGTAGTGTCTACTAATTATGCTTTGAATTAGGAATTAGATTGGATAGCCAGATGGGGAATCTAATTGGTTAGTAATTAGGTGGACGATACTTTGTATACAGACTCACGAGAGTCTCTGAATGCTCAAGCATTCAATCAACATTAGATTGTAGCTTTATATATATAATATATATATATTTTAATTTTAAGATATATTTTAAGGTGCAAAAATAAAGATTTTATTTTTGGTAACCCTAGTAAAGAATGGGCTGTTTTATGATTGTTTCTTTGAAACAATCGGGAGAGGGTAAGGATTAGATCAAATAGGAAATCGAGGTATGTGATGGATAGCAATCTTATCTTGTCTTACTTCCATATTAAGAGGCCTTTTACTTATAAAGAACAAAAAAAGAAACACTAGGTTTGATTATCCTACATATTCGATTAATAACATTACCTTGACTCTTCTAAAAGTGTCACTTCTTGTTGTTATTTTTCTTGGACTTAATGTTTCCAGATTCTACGAGAAATCCTATAAGAGCTTGTTGTAAGTGGATTTATTGGATTAGTTCATCAACAGTGTTGGTCCAGAACCGAACCCCCCCCTTTTTTTTTGACTCTGCACCATTGATTCCACTATTATGAGTGAGCAATAATGGAATAATTCCTTCATATTCATAGAAGTAGGGGACACAATTTACATGGATATAGTAAGTCTCGCTTGGGCTGCTTTAATGGTAGTCTTTACATTTTCCCTTTCACTCGTAGTATGGGGAAGAAGTGGACTCTAAGTCTAAGGATACTACGAAATTGAGTTAGCACTTTTTATTATCTACTAACTAATAATAATAAATAATGAAATTAATATTATTCATCTTGGATTACAGTGGAGTAATGTATTAGATAAATAATACCCCTCCAATCAAAGTAAAAGAGATAGTTGACGGATTCCCATCCAATGTTCGTAGTTAGATTAGAAACTAAGAGGAATACAGATGATAAGAAATTTATTTCAACAAAATTCTTCCGAAACTTTCGCTTTCGATGAACCCGCTCTTACCAGAATTCTGTATAGACAATGAGGAACAACGGATCCTTTTTTTTCAAATTGATTGTAATCAATACCAATCAAATAGATGAAGCAAATAAATAGAATTGAAGTGCTATGCTATGTGCATTACATATATGTAATTGATATCTACATATATGATGGATGAAGATAAATATTTGATTTTAGATTGATCCGTATTAGGTCTCTATCTTTATATAGTACACCTTTATACTATACATTAAATAATACTAATAAAATAAATAGTATGGTAGAAAGAGTCATATATTTCTTTCTACCATACTATCAGATCTCATAGAATACTACTGATCCCAGCCCCATCAGTTCGTTTAAAACACAAAATTGGAATCCTTTATTTTGATTTCATTTCTTCAATCATTGATAAGAACTACGAAGTCAAGTTTTATTCAAATTAATTATTTTGACTGACCGTTTTTACATATATGATAAGTAAAAAGGCAGTAGGAATTAGAATGAACAGTGCAGTAGCAATAAATGCAAGAATATTTACTTCCATAATCTCTTCGTTTTTTTTTACTTCGCAATAATTCGGGATTTCATCCCATAGAGCCCGAAAAATCGTTCACCTGTAAATTCAAATGGGATGAATTACATCTCGATGATATCAAATCGGCTCAATATCATGAATAACAATACAATATCGGAGCTGTCAAATGGATTCATTGTCGAGAATTGAATAGTATAACATAGGAAGATCCTTTATCCATACCGAATCAAAAATTTTATTTCTAATCCAATCTTAAATTCCTGTATTTTACATTTTTTCCCATTCTTTGCTATAACCTACTGCCTTTCGGGTACAACCATCTGATAAAGTATCATCTAACCGCGTTTCCACTTCCATTGGTTACAAACCCTCCAAAATCATCGAAGTTAAATAGAAATAAGGACGAAGTTAAGTTCGAAACTTCATTTTTTGAATGCTCTAATTGTCTTGGAAGACAAAAGAAGTGTGATAAAGAGGAGTCCCATTATAAAAGATATAATATTCCATCAAACGTACTTTCTTCAATGATATAAATTGTATCAAATTAAAATTAGTAATTGAGATTACATAGGATGTCTCTCTCCCACCAATCAATACTAATGGAAATTCACCGATTGGTTTAATGAAAAAGAAATAAATCAGGATCCGAGTTGGGAATAAAATTCTGCTCTTTGTCCCCCTTTTAATCTAATAATCTAAGCTAGTCTAGTCTAGAATCTAGAAAATAAAAAGAAGAGATTCATTTATTATTTTATTTATGGGGTCCGCCGGGACTGACGGGGCTCGAACCCGCAGCTTCCGCCTTGACAGGGCGGTGCTCTGACCAATTGAACTACAATCCCAAGCAAATTTAGGTGTTATAGAATATCTATTCGTATGATCTCCGTTACTTACCCTATTGTAAGCAGGACGCGGGTGATATATGGATATGATATCCTATGGTTTAGTAAGAGTGACATGAATTAATAGTAATTCTTTTTTTATTGCCAAATAAATTGAAAATCCATCTTTCAATGAAATAAAAAAAGACTCTTTTTTTTATTTACTCGTTTCCTAAGACTTTATACTTACAGATCCTAATCTGAATCTAGATAATTAAGAAGATCCGAATTTTTTATAACATTTCTAACAAAAAAATCCAAAATAAAGTAGGGATATCTCAGAAAGTTTTATTTTTTCTTATGCTTCCGTAATTGTTCTTAATTCTTCTGTATCTGTATCAGGCATTTCTGTAAAAAACGTGTTATATAATTTCATCTTATCTTATCTTGGATTAGCGAATTATTGGGCCGAGCTGGATTTGAACCAGCGTAGACATATTGCCAACGAATTTACAGTCCGTCCCCATTAACCACTCGGGCATCGACCCCGGATAAATCAATTTTGACCTATTGATAATCCATGATCAACTTCCTTTCGTAGTACCCTACCCCCAGGGGAATTCGAATCCCCGCTGCCTCCTTGAAAGAGAGATGTCCTGAACCACTAGACGATGGGGGCATGCTTGCCCGACCGCCACCATACCATGAACATAGTATGAACAGTTTTTTGAAATTGTCAATATAATGTAATGATATGACTAGATCTGACGGACTTTTCCCTCTTCATGATTCTATAGAATTTTTTGATTTCTTATTTAGACTTTAATTTATACTTTTATACTATTTATTTTTATTATATTATATATTATATAAATACATTCGAATCGCCATTTAATATTAAAAAATTCTAATAATTTATTAAATAATGAAAAATTTCTATATAATTAATAGTTTTCGGCCAGAATAAAGGATTAAACTTCATTTAATTTCTTCCACTTTCAGTCATGGATTCATTCATTGTTAAGATGGAATATACCTATTTCTATCTTACGGTAAACCAAGAAATTACCAAACAAACGGGAAATCTGGAAAGAGGGGATCAACAAGTTATTAAAAATAATTTTTTCCGGTTCCGGGGACAAGTAGAATCTTTTCATCACACGATTCGATGAAATATCATGGATCTATCCCGATGGTTATATGTATCAATCAAGTGAATTTACTTCTGATGGTAGTCAATTAAAAAGTAATTAGGCCCAGTCTTGAAACAATTCATTGCATTGCTATTTATCAAATGTAATATCAATAAACCCATTTTTTTACCCTATACTCACTAGTTAAATCACAATTCTTGGGCCACTAGCAAGGCTATTGCATGTACTTATCCATATATAATATGTAATGTACATAGATATATCTTATCCACACACATTCCGGAATTTAATCAAAGCGGCCCTTTTAACTCAGCGGTAGAGTAACGCCATGGTAAGGCGTAAGTCATCGGTTCAAATCCGATAAGGGGCTTTCGGTTGTTTCATAAAACTCAAGTCTTAGTATTCATATTTGAGCGGAGAATAGAGATATTATTTCTCTTTTTAGTAAGCAACTGTATATAATAAGTTATCATTCTAATGAATTATGTTATAGGTTATAGAATAGAGTTATAAAGTTTAACATTTGTTCATTATATTAGAATGAGAATTCATAATGAGAATAATGATAAGTCATATCTTTCATTA